TTTTATTAATACTGAATTGTTAATATTAAATTCAAATTTTTAAATAAAATTTTATGAAGATAAAAAATGAAAATTAGAATTTTCATTTTAATTATTACGTATTACAATAATTTTTTTATATCTATAGAACAAGGATAAATAATTATACCAAAAACAGTATTTGATATGAATCATAAAGCCCATAACTAAAACTATTTATTGTAATTCGGTTATTTAGAATCATTAACCAATTTGTTTTGTAACTAATTGTTTGTCTTCCATTACAATAAAAGCTATTTGTAGGAAATGCTATGATATCCAACACTTTAATTTTACGGAAAAAAAAGGGGGCAAATAAAATGCCTTTAAATTATGTATTTTGTATCCTTTAACAGATTAACTACTAGTCTCATTTGATAATTAAAATTTTGTGGACTCTTTCTTCGAGCTTGACCAATTAAATTAATATTAAATTAATTAATATAATAGAAAAAATTATTAAAGTTTTTTTTATTTTTTAATTAAGCGGGAGAAGGATTGGGTTATTAAACTTTTAGATTTTTTTATTACATGTATAAATGTAACATGATGAAAATAGAAAGAAAACGAAACGGACAATCTTTCTTTTTTTTTTTTTTTANCAACTTCAATCTATTTGGCATAGTGTACCTTATCGTTCTTATTAATATTTTATGTGATTTTTACCCCCCCCCCCTTTTTTTTGGAGTCTAATTTAGAGAAAAAATAGATAGAGAATAGTAAAGAACAATTGATTTTGAACAATAGATGTCTTTCACATCCAACCGAAAAACCTATTATAACTTTTTAATGGCAGTTCCAAAAAAGCGCACCTCTATTTCAAAAAAACGTATTCGTAAAAATATTTGGAAAAGGAAGGGATATAGGGCAGCATTGAAAGCTTTTTCGTTAGCGAAATCTCTTTCTACCGGGAGTTCTAAAAGTTTTTTTTGTGTAACAAATAAATAATCTGAATCGTTCTAATAACTAATAAAGTGATATAATTTTGTTTATAGTTTATTTATAAGTTATAAAAATGATAAATAATATTTATCAATTATAATTAATATTAACATCATAATAATATAGTAAAAGAATAAATATTAATATATAAGAATATAAGATAAATTACAATATAAACAATATACAAGATAAATTACAATATAAACAATATACATTAAAAATTCAATAAATAAAAAAGAATGAGTCTCATAATGTTTTAATTTAAACGAATATAAAATTGAATTTGTTTTACTTTAATTTGAAGCCAAATTTTTCTTTCGTTTCTGATATAGATAAGAATTCTGTTGTCTACTGAATTCTAAAAATGAATGGTACTTTTTTGTTTGAAAAAAGGGTAAACGCAAGCGCAAGGTTTCGCCTTTCATTTTAGTATGTTTTATCATTTTCCGGATGGGGATTATCACTTTCCCCATCGCCCTTACTCAATCTCAATAATAAAAAGAATTTTTTTTTTTTTTTTAGTTATATTTTAGATTTTATATTATAAAGAAGAGGTCGTTGAAACTAATTGATTAAGTTTAAAATGTTTTTTATAATCTTTTAAACCATTATTTTGGGTTTTAGAAATTATTATCACTATATAAATTCCTTAAACCCAATTAAATTAATAAAAGCCCCGTTTACATTTTTAGGTAGTTATATGACGAATGCGCCAATTTTGAGTGATCTATTTTAGATCCTATGTTTCGATTGGAAGATCGATCAAGATATAATATATATATATTAATTAAAAAATTTAGAAAATATTTTGAAGTACGGTACAATTTCTATACGAAATTTTTTTATATGATTGATACGACCATCCCAAATACCTAACTTAATGGGTTTGCTAAATCTTAACGCAAATTCTCTACACAACAAAAAATCCTAAAGCAACCTAACTATGCAAATATTTACATAAATCTTTTGAGTGTATCGCTGAAATTGTGTTATATAAAAATTCTATTTTTTTATTAATCGATAAAATGAATTTTTTATTTTAGATTAATAAAATAAATGATAAAAGAAATTAATCATTAAAAAATGCAAACGAGGCAGAACATTTTTTTTACTTATATCCAGGGATTGAAGTAAAAATTATCTAGTTACAACTGTTACATTTTTTTTTTAGGAGAGCATAAAGTAATAGCCTACGAAAAAATACATTGTTAGTTCAGTTAAATAAAATTGACATCCTAAAATACTAAATAACTAAATAAAAAGAATAAAAAGATAATAATAAGAAAAATCAATATTATTAATGTTAACGAAAACGTTTTAATCCCTAATTTTTAAACAAGTTTTTATTCATCAATTTGAATGGTTTCCTAAAAAAAAATATTGGATTGAATTAACTCCTTCAAGCTCGACGATTGAATAAAAATAGGTTATTATGATTTCGAATAAGCCGCTATGGTGAAATCGGTAGACACGCTGCTCTTAGGAAGCAGTGCTAGAGCATCTCGGTTCGAGTCCGAGTGGCGGCATGGCATCTTCTAAAAGAGTAAGTCCTATAATGAATTCAATTCCCGATTTCAATTCCTATAATTGAGGGACGCCCTTATTAATTTAATAATTTTTATGATATTTTCAACTTTAGAGCATATATTAACTCATATATCCTTTTCGATCGTTTCAATTGTAATTACAATTCATTTGATAATTTTATTAGTCGATGAAATCGTAGGACTAGATGATTCGTCAGAAAAGGGGATGATAGCTACTTTTTTCTGCATAACAGGATTATTAGTTACTCGTTGGATGTATTTGAGGCATTTACCATTAAGTGATTTATATGAATCATTAATTTTTCTTTCGTGGAGTTTTTCCATTATTCATATTATTCCGTATTTTAAAAAACATAAAAACCATTTAAGCGCAATAACCGCGCCAAGTGCTATTTTTACTCAAGGTTTTGCTACTTCGGGTCTTTTAACTGAAATGCATCAATCCGCGATATTAGTACCCGCTCTCCAATCCCATTGGTTAATGATGCACGTAAGTATGATGGTATTGAGCTATGCGGCTCTTTTGTGTGGATCATTATTATCACTAGCTCTTCTAGTCATTACATTTCGAAAATTCATAAGGATTTTTAGTAAAAGCAATAATTTCGAAAATGAGTCAGTTTACTTTAGTGAGATTCAATACGTGAACGAAAGAAACAATGTCTTACGAAACACTTCTTTTATTTCGTCTCAAAATTATTACAGGTATCAATTGATTCAACAATTGGATCGTTGGAGTTATCGTATTATTAGTCTAGGGTTTATCCTTTTAACCGTAGGTATTCTTTCGGGAGCAGTATGGGCTAATGAAGCATGGGGATCATATTGGAATTGGGATCCAAAGGAGACTTGGGCATTTATTACTTGGACCGTATTCGCTATTTATTTACATATTAGAACAAATAAAAATTTTGAAAGTGTAAATTCTGCAATTGTGGCCTCAATGGGCTTTCTTATAATTTGGATATGCTATTTTGGGGTTAATCTATTAGGAATAGGGTTGCATAGTTATGGTTCATTTACATTAACATCTAATTGAATAAAAGACTTGACGAATATAAACATAGGACGGCATACAGGTATATATACGAAAACTTCATGTAAACAATCAAGAACCATTTGAATCATTTCCATTACTTGATTCAAATGGTTCTCACAAATTCAAAAGATATCTAGTTATAATAGAATTCCAATTTATTTATTTTACTTAAAAGAATATAAAAGACTCATTTTTTTATTGTACAATCAACCATTTTTAAAATCATGGGATTTCAGTTTCATTTTTTGGTTTACTCACAAAAACTATCGAAAAAAATAATTGGATATAATAGCTTCGACCTTGTCAACTGATAATGATAAAACGAAATCGGGATAAATACCAATACCTATTACAGGTAAAAGGATAGAGATCGAAACAAATAATTCTCGCGGTCCAGAATCAAAAAAATAAGAGTTTGGGGCGTTAAAAAGCTTGTATCCATAGAACATCTGGCGTAACATAGATAATGAATAAATAGGAGTTAATATCATTCCAATTGCCATTACAAAAGTAATTAATATTTTTGTCATTAAAAGATATTTTTGACTAGTAAGTATTCCAAAAAAAACTAACAATTCGGCAACAAAACCGCTCATGCCCGGTAATGCAAGAGAAGCCATTGATAAGATACTGAAAGTCGTGAATATTTTTGGAATTGCGATAGCCATTCCGCCCATTTCGTCGAGATAAACAAGACGTATTCTATCATAACTCGTTCCGGCCAAGAAAAAAAGCGCAGCGCCAATAAATCCGTGAGAGATTATTTGTAAAATGGCTCCGTTGAGTCCTGTATCGCTTATAGAACCAATTCCTATAATTATGAAACCCATATGAGATACAGAAGAGTAGGCTATTCTTTTTTTTAAATTACGCTGACCGGGAGATGTTGAAGCTGCATAGATTATTTGAATTGTGCCTACTATAATCAACCAGGGAGAGAATATAGAATGGGCGTGGGGTAATAATTCCATATTGATCCGAACCAATCCATACGCTCCCATTTTTAATAAGATTCCGGCTAAAAGCATACAAGTACTGTAATGTGCCTCTCCATGGGTGTCTGGTAACCATGTATGTAAGGGTATGATCGGTGATTTGACAGCAAAAGCAATAAGAAATCCAATATAGAATATTATTTCCAGTGCTACAGGATACGATTGATTAGCTGATGTTTCAAAATTTAATGTTGGTTCATTGGAACCATATAAACCAATACCCAAAACTCCCATTAATAAAAAAACGGAACTTCCTGCAGTGTACAAAATAAATTTTGTAGCTGAATACAAACGTTTCTTTCCCCCCCACATGGATAGAAGTAGATAAACTGGAATTAATTCTAACTCCCACATGATGAAAAAAAGTAAAAGGTCTCGAGAAGAAAATGGTCCTATTTGACCGCTATACATTGCTAACATCAGAAAATGGAATAGTCGGGAATCTCGAGTAATCGGCCGAGCCGCTAAAGTAGCTAAAGTTGTGATAAATCCTGTCAGTAAAATGGGTCCTATAGAAATTCCATCTATTCCCAATCTCCAGTAAAAATCAAAAAAATCGATCCATTTATAATCCTCTGTCAGTTGCATTAATGGATCATCCAATTGGAAACGATAACCGAATGCATAGGTTGTTAGAAGGAGTTCTACTATGCATATACCTATAGTATACCACCTAATTATCTTATTTCCTCTATGAGGGAGAAAGAAAATTAAGGAACCCGCGAATATTGGCAAAACTACAACTAGCGTTAACCAAGGAAAATTATTCATGGTAAAAACAAGATAAACTTGGACCAGAAAAACCCGTGCTCAAAATAAATAGTTTTTGAGCGCGGGTTTTTGTCGGTAAAGGTAAAAAAATCAAATGTATTCAAGTGGGGTTTTCTGGAACGTATTAATAAGCCAGACCCATACTTCGAGTTGTTTCATGCCATAAATAAACTCGAACACTCAAGAAATCTGTCGGACAGGCGGATTCACATCTCTTACAACCGACACAGTCCTCTGTTCTTGGAGCAGAAGCAATTTGCTTAGCTTTACACCCGTCCCAAGGTATCATTTCTAATACATCCGTTGGGCAGGCGCGCACGCATTGAGTACACCCTATACACGTATCATAAATCTTTACTGAATGTGACATTTGGATCTATAAATTTTTGAATGTCAGAAAGTTTCGATCTAGTAAACTTGTAAATGAATCATATATTTAGACACCAGATGAATCAATAATTTATCATAATTTTTCTAATCAATCTACTTCTGGATTGACTCATGCGATAGAGCCAAGATACTTTAATTTCTTACATTTTTGAAAACGTGTATTATTACGTAATGTATGGTCATGGTAATTCTAATTTATGAATATTAGAATTTATATGATTAATACTACTTATTCAACAAATTCGATTGATTGATACGAGTTGATTTTCTGTTACGATAAATTGATGAAACAATAGCCGGGCCAATAGCTGCTTCAGCGGCTGCAATAGCTATAACAAAAATTGAGAAAATATTTCCTTTTAATTGGCGACTATCAAAAAAATCAGAAAATGTTACGAAATTCATATTAACCGCATTCAGTATAAGTTCAAGACACATAAGGGCTCTAACCATATTCCGGCTCGTGATCAATCCATAGATACCGATAGAAAATAAGTAGGCACTCAAAACAAGTACATGTTCGAGCATCATTGACCAACTCCTTATCAATTTCGATTCATTTCAATATGAACTGAACAACAATTCAACAGATTCAATTGACTAGAATAAAAAAAAGTACGGAACAAAGGCAGATTTTCTATTGTTAATAGAATAGATTGAATAATTTCTATTTTAGACATAAACAATCTTTAATTAAAGGGAAATAAATGGAATGTAATAAAACCGAACAGAGTTTAATGTGCATTGCTAATTCTATAAAATTTTTACTGTCGCGCCACGGCAATTGCACCTATCAAAGCGGCTAAAAGAATTATCGAAACGAATTCAAATGGAAGAAAAAAATCTGTTGATAAATGAATTCCAATTTGTTGACTATTACTTATCAAATCTTGCTCTATAATCTGGTTTGATCTTGTAGTCCAAATAATTCCGTACCATGACGTATCCGTAATAATAATCATGAGTAAAACAAAAATACTTGTACAAACTGGCAAAGTAACCACATCCCCAATGGTCCAAAGATTCAAATCTTTGTAATATTCTGAACCATTCATGAACATCACAGCAAATACGATTAAAACATTTATAGCTCCCACGTAAATAAGGAGTTGTGCAGCAGCTACAAAATAAGAGTTTAATAGAATATAGAATAAGGATATACAAACAAGAACCAGTCCCAATGAAAAGGCAGAATAAATGGGGTTGGTAAATAATACCACCCCCATACCTCCTAGTATAAGAACCGATCCCAGAAAGACTAAAAGAAAATCATGTATTGGTCCGGGCAAATCCATTATATGTAAAATAAGAGATAAATAAATAGAAATGTTTTTCATGACCTTATTGAGACCCGACCAGAAAATTTTTTTTTATGATTTTTGAGCAATTCCTAATTTAATCCTAAGTAAATAAATACTAAAGGATATGAATAAATGTGAGTACTATTATTGGACTAATTTCATTCTTTATCTGAAAGAGTCGTTCTAATTCTAAACTATATATTTTAAATTCTAAACTATATATTTTAAAACAATTATGGATATATTAATTAATGGATTTTCAATCCAAATTAAGACGCGTTTCTTACCAACCCAACCAATCAATAGTTGGTATTTGTAGTTATTGACCAAACAACACGAAAGAAACCTAAATTCCTTCTATATTAGTTATTAGTAAAGTAATTATAAATTATTCGTTAATAAGAGATTTACTTATTTATTTGAGGCGAATTCAAAATTGTTCGAATTGTATAATCGTCAATTACTGACATTGGTAAACGACCCAAAGCAATTTGATTATAATTCAATTCGTGACGATCATAAGTAGAAAGTTCATATTCTTCAGTCATTGATAAACAATTCGTTGGACAATACTCAACGCAATTACCACAAAATATACAGACTCCGAAATCAATACTGTAATTAAGCAGCCGTTTCTTGCGAATATCAGTTTCCAATTTCCAATCAACAACGGGTAGATCTATAGGACATACACGAACGCATACTTCACAAGCAATACATTTATCAAATTCAAAATGGATTCGACCGCGGAAACGTTCCGCGGTGATTAATTTTTCATAAGGATATTGAATAGTTACGGGTAAACGATTTGCGTGGGATAAAGTAATCATGAAACTTTGACCAATGTACCTTGCAGCTCGTACTGTTTGTTGACCATAATTCATGAACCCAGTTACCATAGAGAACATATCGTTAATATATATATGAATAATTTTATGTTTGTTTATTTCTCTTGTTTGAGACACGTTGTGAATATAGAATGTTACTTTACAGTGAAAAGAGTTGGAAAGAAGTTGTTAATAATAGATTACCGAGAGAAATAGGTAAAAGAAATTTCCATCCAAGATTCAATAGTTGGTCCATTCTTAGCCTCGGTAAAGTCCATCTTGTTGTGATAGGAATGAACAAGAACAAATAAGTTTTAGCTAATGTAATAAAGATACCAATTATCGCTCCAAAAACTCCACATGTTTTATTTATTTCAAAAAGCTCAGAAACATATATGTCCGGAATAGATATATTCCAACCTCCCAAGTAAAGAACTGTTACAAATAATGAAGAAACCAATAGGTTTAGATAGGAAGCAACATAAAATAACCCAAATTTTATACCCGAGTATTCGGTTTGATAACCTGCTACTAACTCTTCTTCTGCTTCTGGTAAATCAAAAGGTAATCTCTCACATTCTGCTAGGGAAGAAATAATAAAAATGATAAACCCTATAGGCTGACGCCACAAATTCCATCCCCAAAAACCATATTTTGATTGCGCCTCAACAATATCAATTGTACTTGAACTGTTAGATAATTATAGTCGGTGATACCATCACTGTTACCATCGCTATTACAGAACCGTACATGAGATTTTCACCTCATACGGCTCCTTGAAGGCCAGAAATAAATATAGGGACCGCGTCAGTATTCTTTTTTGAATCTTGATATGTTTGTAGGATGGATAACTATCGGCCGGTCCCAAATTAGACCAATTGAATTCTGTCGGTTAGAATTATTTTAATTCAAAATAAAAAAAGTACTTCTGAATTGATCTCATCCTTTCTTTAATTTAATAATTTCAATAATAATTTCAATTCTTCTTTGTTCAGTAATAACTTAACTGTTCAATAAAATACTTCTTGTAAAAATATCAATAACCCGTTGGTTTCACGTACGAAAAAAAAATTCTATATTAATTAATGAATTATGACACAAATTATATATCTATTAATATGTATATGGGAAAGAATAAAAGTAACAAATAATAAATAAAGTATATCTTTTTTTTTTTTTTTTTTTTCGTTCCTATTCTTCTTTCTATTTCTGAGAAAAAGAGGGCTTTCAAAATAAAGTAAAGGATTATTTCGTTTCGAATAGTTATTTATTAAATCGGTGGATAGGAGTATACTCTGGATTGGAATCGTGTCATGGGGAGTACTGCCTGATCATTTCTACCAACTTAAAGCCCCAATTAGTATTCTTTGTTTGTATATTATGTAAAAATGTCCTTTTGGAGAATTTACATAATCTCCATTACTAATCCTTTCCATATGTTCGTGTTTCTAACCATCCACTCGTTTTTGCTCAATCCCCCGTTATGCTAATACATAAAAATGATAGTGAAAACTCAATACGGTTGATCTTTTGAACCCGCTTCAAGTCAGGATGACTAATCAACCAATCTTGGGGGAAACGGTCTCTTCTGTTTATGTTTATTTCCGCTTAACTCTCTAACTCTTATACATAGAAAATGAGAATCAATCTTTTTACTGCGAATTTATATATAAGCAGTTTTCTTTCACTCATATAACTATTTGATTTAGTTCATCAACCCGAATAATGAATAAAAAAAAAATTAAGATATCTACTCAATCCATTCCAACCCTTTCCTTGAAAGGAAGGAATAGAGAAAAGTTTATGTCTATGTATCAACGAATCACACGTAGAGATATTGATAACACACATAAAGTTAATGGTATTTCATAACTAATCGATTGAGCAGCAGCTCGTAGACCTCCTAAAAAGGAATATTTATTATTTGACCCGTATCCCGACATAAGAAGTCCAATTGGAGCAATACTGGAAATGGCAATCCATAAAAAAACACCGATATTGAGATCCGCTAAAACAAGGTGATATCCAAAAGGAACTACTGAATAGCTTACTAAAATTGATATGACTGCTATGGATGGCCCGATACTGAATAAACGAGTATCCCCCCTAGATGGAAAAAGATTTTCTTTGAAAAGTAGTTTTGTCCCATCTGCTAGAGCTTGAAGAACTCCCAAAGGGCCGGCGTATTCAGGTCCAATACGTTGTTGTATCCCTGCCGATATTTCTCTTTCTAACCATACAATTACCAGTACGCCTATTGTGATTCCCACTACAAGAGTCAAAATAGGAACAAGAACCCATAGAATTCCATAAACCTCTTTAAAAAATTCTAATCTAGAAAAAGAATCGATATCTTGTACTTCCGGTGTATCAATTATCATTTCAACGATCAACTTCTCCCATAATGATATCTATACTACCTAGTATCGTCATAATATCAGCCAATTTCATTCTTTTAACTAACCGCGGAAGAATTTGCAAATTGATAAAACCCGGCGGGCGGATTTTCCATCTCCAAGGAAAACCACTCTGATCCCCTATGAGAAAAATTCCCAATTCTCCCTTTGGGGCTTCTACTCTCACATAAAGTTCTTGTTTCGGCAATTCAAATGTAGGAGACGGCTTTTTACTAATAAATCGATATTCAAAATCATTCCATTCCGGATTCCTTTCTCTATCAAAGTATCGTATTTCTAAATTCTCATAGGGTCCCCCTGGAATTCCTTCCAGGGCCTGTTGAATAATTTTTACGGATTCTATCATTTCACCAATTCGGACTAGATAACGAGCCAATGAATCTCCTTCTTTTTGCCACTGTACTTCCCAATCAAATTCGTCGTAACATTCATAATGATCAACTTTACGAAGATCCCATTGTATTCCGGAAGCTCGCAGCATTGGTCCCGATAAACCCCAATTTATTACTTCCTCTCTACCAATAATGCCCACTCCCTCGACTCGTTCTAAAAAAATAGGATTTCGTGTAATAAGTTTTTGATATTCAGCAACTCTTGTTAAAAAATAATCGCAGAAATCCAAACATTTATCTATCCAGCCATGAGGTAGATCGGCCGCTACTCCTCCGATACGAAAATAATTATGCATCATTCTCATACCGGTGGCAGCTTCGAATAGATCATATACTAATTCTCTTTCTCTGAAAATATAGAAAAAGGGAGTTTGTGCACCAATATCCGCCATAAAAGGACCGAGCCATAACAGATGAGAAGCTATACGACTCAACTCCAACATAATTATTCTGATATAGCTGGCTCTTTTAGGTACTTGAATATTTCCCAACTGTTCCGGTCCGTTTACAGTTATTGCTTCTGTGAACATAGTAGCTAAATAATCCCACCGTGTTACATAAGGCAAATATTGTATAATTGTTCTATTTTCCGCAATTTTTTCCATTCCTCGGTGTAAATAACCCAATATTGGTTCACAGTCAATAACATCTTCACCATCTAGAGTAATGATGAGTCGAAGAACACCATGCATTGATGGGTGGTGGGGGCCCATATTGACTATCATGAGGTCTTTTCTTGTAGCCGGTATATTCATAGGTTTTTCCTCGATTCATTCTTTCATGAATTGCTGAAAACGAAAAAAAGTTCATTAAAATTCAAGATCTAATAAATCAAATAATTCAAAATGCCTTTATAAAAATAAAATTAACGAGTTTTTGACTCCCGAATATCCAACCGATTAATTAATTCTTTATAACATATTCTATTTTTCTTTGACAAATAAGACAGTAATCGTTGGCGTTTTCCCAGAATTTTACGTAAACCTCTCTGAGATAAATAGTCTTTTTTGTGTAATTGTAAATGTGAAGTAAGTCTTCGTATCCTATTGGTGAAACTAACTATTTGAAATTCAACAGATCCTCTGTTTTCGTCTTTTTCTTCTTGTGAAATAACTGAGATGAATGAATTTTTTACCATAAACTGAAATCTTCTCTCCCCCCCTCTTTTTATTTTAAGATATTTTTTATTGATAGATATCTTTATTGATCAGTAATAATAATGCCCCTAATTTTTATTTGGTATATACAATAATTTGAATTTCGTTATTAATTTCTAATTTTTTTAATTTAATAAAACTTACTCAATCCTATTTTCATTTTAAAATTGGATTTGAAAGGGGATACAAAAGTATGGTTGGTTTCTTCACTCACAAAAGATAAAAGTTTAGACCTAAAATAAGAAAATTTTGTTCATTCTAGATCTAATTGATATGTCATTGAATTAGTATCATGTATCAGAATGGAATGTAAGACAATGTATGCGTGCATCTCTTTGTCGTCATAGACCAGATATGGTATGGGAAATATAGGAAAAATGTACTATTAATGAATTTTCAATCGCGGATACATATGTATCCTTACCATACTGAAACAACTGCCATTATTGGTATTAAACCAATAACGATTCATACAAGCTAAATCTTCTAATCGATAATTGGGCCAAAGAAATAGCTTTAATTTTATAAGTTTTTTTTTATATTTTTTGCTTTTATCCACAACTTGACTGTTTACCTCATTCCCATTACAAAAATATGCCTTTCTATGTCTATTCTTAGAATTTAAACAAATTAGAATTCGCAATTCTCTACGACGTCTAGGCGATAAAATATTTTCAGGAACAAACAAATCATAATTTTTTTTATATCTATTTCCAGTCATCTTTTGATGTTTTGTAATGACTTCATCAGAATTCTTATCAACATGTTTTTTTTCTCGGTATCTTTGATTTATTTGATGTTTACTTTTATGAACTAATGAAATACCGAGGGTTTGATACATAATAAATTTTCCATCATTTTTTATAGCTAGACGAATTGGTTCAATAATAAAAAATCCTCTTTTAATAAATTCTGTAAGAGTTACATCTTTCTGAATCGTCAAAATATCCAGACTCATTTCGCCCCTTTGAATAGAGGATATAGTAATTTCTCTTGGATTTATCAGTCTAAGCAGGAGACAATATACGTTGATGTTATTGATTATTTTTTTATTTAAAGAATCATCCCATCTCAATTGAAAATACAAATACCTTTTTAGGAAGAAATCAAACTCCGCTTTTGTATTGATCTTGTATTGCTTTTTATTTCTATGTTTTTTCATGTCCGATCCCGTATAATCTTCTTCAACATCTTTTTCTTGGTTTGAAAGAGCTGATTTAAGATCTGCTTGGCCCGTGGATTCTTTTTCTCCTTGATTTTGGTTTTCTAATTCAAGAGATTTTTTTTCATTCGACGATATTGATATAAAAGGATCTCTTTTTTTATTTCCAGTGATGCTTTTGTTTTCACTAGCATTTTTTTTTATATTAGAATTAAAAAGTAGTAATTTAATTGGTATAACCCACGGTTTCATTTTATACGTATTATAAAGTCTCACAAATTCTGGCAAGAACCAAAGTTCCAGATTTGATATGGGACGACTTAGTAGTTCTTCATTCATTCCCATCCAATCCAAAAGGGGTTTTTGATTGGATAGGTTGATTTTTTGATCTTGCTGAAGTGTGAGATAAAAAAGACCCTTATTATTGATTTTATCAATTATTTGATACTTATTAACCCTAGTCTTAGTATATTTATTACTGTTAGTGTCAGTATCAATATTGATCCAGGCCTCAATATCGACCTTCGTTTTAAGACAAAAATCGAGAATTCTCCAATCAAAATATTTTCTATCCGTATTTTTATCCATATCTCGAATATCATCTTCTACCATATTAAATGATTTTTGTTTATGTGTGTTGTAATTATAAAAAATATCTTGGTTAGTTTTTACTTGTAATGGTGATCCATAAATTGAAGAGTACTTCTTAGTTTCAGAATTTATAGATTTATATGCTAAAAGATCATATCTATATTGTTTTTTAAAATTATCCTTTTGATTCAATAATAAATCCGTTTCCATTTTTGTTTTTTTTTCGTAGTGAATTAATTCATCTTTTTCATATAAATCACACAAATCTTTATATAAATCTTTATTTTGAGCTATACAGTTCAATATATTTCGCCATTTTTGTGGTACTACTCTAGACCATTTAATTTGAGATACATCACATTGATATTGATAATGACTCCTTAACCAATTTGTCCATTGATTCATTCCAGAATTGCGAAGATTCTTAGGTCTTAATTCGGAATGAAATAGTTCTTGTCTTACAACAAAAAAATCCTTTATTTCATTCTTAAGAAAAAGGGGGGTTCCATTATATTGAAATACGGATTTCAATTTCTCTAACTTAATAAGTTGGGTTTGTGATAATTTGTAAAATACATATGCTTGTGAAAAGTAAGATAAGTCAAAAAAAGTCTTTGAATTTTTTTGACTAAGACTAATATTAGTATTAGAAAGTGACTCTTTTATAATCGAAATAAATTTAATTAAACTTTGATTTGTTTTATTAATTCTTTCTTGATTTGCTTCATTACTGTTAATGTTTTTATTAATAATTTTTTTTGTTGATTCAAGAAAAAGTTGTGTATTGATACTAGGAATATTAATCATAGATAGAAAGATATCTATGTATATCTTTTCAATGAAAAATATTATAAAATAATGGGATTTACGGATTAATCGAGCAGTTCTTCTTTTTAATATCTGCCAAATCTTTTTTTGTGATTCCAATCTTTTATCATCATAACTTATTTTGTTAGAACTCAAATTTCTATCTGAAGTTATAAATCCCTTTTTCTTGTCTTTTGTAATTTTTTCTATTTGATTTATGATTGTGTTTATTCTATCAGTCAGATCTTGCATTTTTTTTTCTGTTAATGAATAATTTGTCCAATTCTGAGATCTAATTTGAATGGACGATTCCTGAATCATCCGATTACTGATTATTGAATCTTTTTTAATTTCACTCAATTCATATACTTCTATTTCTCTCAATCCAAATAATATAATTGGGTTTATTTTTGAGAGTTCTTTTATTATTTCTTTTATAAACAGAATGTTTTTAATGATCCATTTTTTTGGTTTTTTTGAGACATTTAGAAAAAATTTTGTTTGTTCTTTAAAAATTCCTAGAATTATAAAACATTTCTTTTGCAATTTTTTCATTTTTTTTTTTAGTTCTTTTAAAATCGGTTCAAAAAATGAAAGTTTTTTTCTGGGAGAACCAAAAGGTAGTTCAGCTTCCATTCCAAAAA